GAGTGTCAAAAAAATAATACATTTTTGTAGAGTTGAAGAGAAATATCCCAATACATGTCTTATTTTTTTTTTCAATAATCCATATTTGTAGCAATGAAATACTAGTGTTCCTACCCCAAGTGATAGATGATTGATTCCAAGATGGTATATATTCTTTATAAAGGACCAGAAATACCTTGCTTACGTATCATTGGGAAGTGCATTAACATAAATACGGCGGTAAGAAGAGGTAATACAAAAGTGTGTAAACTATAAAAACGAGTCAAAGTGGATTGTCCTACACTAGCACTTCCGCGTAATAACTCTACCAGAGGCGAGCCTATTACAGGAATAGCGTCTGGTACGCCTGTTACAATTTTGACTGCCCAATAACCAATTTGGTCCCGAGGTAAGGAATAACCAGTTACACCAAAAGATGCGGTCAATACACCCAAAACCACACCTGTAACCCAAGTCAATTCACGAGGTTTTTTAAAGCCGCCGGTGAGATACACGCGAAATACGTGCAGGATCATCATTAGGACCATCATACTTGCCGACCATCGATGAACTGATCGGATTAACCAACCAAAATTAGCTTCAGTCATTATATATTGAACAGAAGCAAAGGCCTCCGTAACGGTCGGACGATAATAAAAAGTCATAGCAAACCCGGTAGCTACTTGTACTAAAAAACAAGTAAGCGTAATTCCCCCTAGACAATAAAATATGTTGACGTGAGGAGGAACATATTTACTAGTTATATCATCGGCAATTGCCTGAATCTCAAGACGTTCTTCGAACCAATCATAGATTTTATTGAGATAGGTAAATCAAGGGGACCCCCCCGGAGAACCGTATATGAAAATTTCATCTCGTACGGCTCAAACAGAAACACCCAAATACTAGTTCTAACGGATGTGTGTAATATAAAGTTTGAAATTTATTAATTCTATGATTTATGATTCAATTTTTTTTTGAAGATACTAAAGAATAAAAATCCGAAAGCTCTTCTTTGTGGTTATAATGCCAAAAAATCAAGTCGGCTCATTCGTCTATATATTGATCGTTATAGGCCTCTTGAATCTTCTATTTACCTATTTTCTTTGGTGTTATTTATGTGTAATGCGGCTTTACTGCTGTTTTCTTTATTATTGATAGGAATTCTCTTGTTAAGACCCTATGAATTGATTAAAACCTCAGATTCATACTAAAACCACGATGATTCAATAAAACCCTTTCAAACTAAGTCTAAGTCCCAAAATTCCCTGAGTAAGAACCATTGGATCATCACTTATTCAATGAATAGATATAATGACTAAAAATCCAAACCAAAGAAACCTTTGTTTTGTCCTTTGATCAAAATAAGCATAAACGAAAGTTTGAAAGAATAAAAATATTTCTATTTATAACTTCTAACTCTTTGAAAAAATTTTTTGAAGTCCGGACACGAGGTCTGACTATTAAATATGAATCATAGTTCTAATAGTAATCTATTTCATATATTCCGTGCTCCAGATACTAGAATGAATATCCGACGAAGTAAAACCATCTCTATCAAGATGACAGACCCATTCTCTGTACTATCCATAGGATCATTTATACCAAGTCACACACTCATATTCCGGAAATACAGAAACAAAGAAATTCCACGGTCAAACTACCAAAATAGAATGGGATAAAAATCAGAAACCTAAACGCTTCACTTTGTATTGAAAAAGCCAGTTAATGGTTCTTGGGAATCTAATTCATTGAAATTCCATCCAGTAAAATGGAAGAATTATAAATCTCCAAAATAATAGATAGGAATATCGCGAATAGAGCCATTGCGAGACCCATCAAAGGAGTAGTTCCCCACCCAGGAGCTACTTTACCATATTCTGAATTCAATGGTTTCAATAAACTCCCCGCATTAGTTCGTTTTGGGCGGCCAGATCTAGAACTACCTTCAACGGTTTGTGTAGCCATAATATTTTATATTCAGTAAGATCTGTTGACTTTGTATACCATTCCGTTGTAAATAAATGATCTTATCATAGATCCATTGTGGTCTTAAAACTTTATAATGTCTTAAAACTATATAATCATGGAAACAGCAACCCTAGTTGCCATCTTTTTATCTGGTTTACTTGTAAGTTTTACTGGGTACGCCTTATATACTGCTTTTGGGCAACCCTCTCAACAACTAAGAGATCCATTCGAGGAACACGGGGACTAGTTGAAGTACGGATCCTCCCAATATTGGGAGGATCCGTACTTCAATTGAGATAATGACAAATCATTTCACCTTTTTAGTTGGAACTTTAGGCGGGTCTCGAAAAAAGATAGCGAAAAAAATTATTCCTAGAGTTGAGACTAAAAGGAATGTATAAACCAATGCTTCCATAGATTCGATCGTGGTTTACAATTATAGCTTCCATACCTGTTTATTTGGGATCGCCTCCCGGATAAATAAAGAACAAGAGTCAAAGAAAAGGCAGTGATTCAAATCAAGATTTATCTGGTACCCCATCTAAAAATCACAAAAAGAAAATAAAAATGAAAAGTAACAAGTAACAAAGCATATTGTATCAGACTACTTGTCTTCTTGTAGTTGGATCTCCAAGTTTTTGGAATGCTCCAAATTCCACTTGAGCATCTAAATCTGGATCAATACCAGCAAAAACATCTCGAAACAAGGTTCTAGCACCATGCCAAATGTGTCCGAAGAAGAAGAGCAAAGCAAACGAAGCATGTCCAAAAGTAAACCAACCCCGTGGACTGCTACGAAAAACACCATCGGATTTCAAAGTAGCACGATCTAATTCAAAAATCTCACCCAATTGAGCACGTCTAGCATATTTTTTCACAGTAGCGGGATCGCTATAACTGACTCCGTTGAGTTCGCCGCCATAGAACTCGACAGTTACACCTACTTGTTCGACACTATATTTAGATTCCGCCCTTCTAAAAGGAACATCGGCTCTAACAATTCCGTCTCCGTCTACCAAAACAACCGGAAATGTTTCAAAAAAAGTAGGCATACGACGTACAAAAAGTTCGCGCCCCTCTTTATCTCTAAAGATAGGATGTCCTAACCACCCAACAGCTATTCCATCCCCGTTGTCCATTGAGCCCGCTCTGAATAACCCCCCCTTTGCCGGATTATTGCCGATGTAATCATAAAAAGCTAGTTTTTCGGGAATTTTAGACCAAGCTTCAGATAAACTTTGATTTTCAGCCAACCCAGCACCAATTCTTCGATATATTTCTTGTTGGAAGTATCCTTGATCCCATTGATAACGAGTGGGACCAAATAATTCAATCGGGGTAGTTGCTGAACCATACCACATAGTTCCAGCAACTACAAAAGCGGCAAAAAAGACAGCAGCAATACTACTGGAAAGGACGGTTTCAATATTTCCCATACGTAATCCTTTGTATAGGCGTTGAGGTGGACGTACACTAAGATGGAATAGACCCGCCAATATGCCCAAGGTCCCTGCTGCAATATGATGAGAGGCTATTCCTCCCGGAACAAAAGGATCAAAACCCTCCACACCCCACGCTGGATTTACGGATTGTACCCTTCCAGTTAGTCCATAAGGATCGGACACCCATATTCCAGGACCATACAATCCTGTTACATGAAATGCACCAAAACCAAAGCAAGCCACCCCTGATAGAAATAAATGAATTCCAAAGATCTTAGGCAAATCCAAAGAGGGTTTTCCTGTACGTTCATCAGTAAATATTTCTAGATCCCAATACACCCAATGCCAGATAGCTGCCAAAAAGCACAAGCCCGAAAACACAATATGTGCCCCGGCCACACCTTCGTAACTCCAAATACCCGGATTCGTTACAGTACCCCCTGTGATACTCCAACCGCCCCATGAATTGGTTATTCCTAAACGAGTCATGAAGGGTATAACGAACATACCCTGTCTCCACATTGGATCAAGAACAGGATCAGAAGGATCAAAAACTGCTAATTCGTATAGAGCCATCGAACCGGCCCAACCAGCAACCAGAGCTGTATGCATTATATGGACAGAAATCAAACGACCGGGATCATTCAATACGACGGTATGAACACGATACCAAGGCAAACCCATGGAAATACCCCTTTATCAATGAAAAATAGACACAATGTAACTTTATTGCATTGGAAAAAACTATGCTGTGGACCCTCTTTTTAGTGGATTATCTTGGGGAAAGAATTAATATTTCTTTGATTTGTTTGATTCTTTTCAATTACTTTTAGTAATAATGAAACTATTTTGTTCGTAGGAACAAAAAGAAGCAGATCTATTCTACACCCGATAAGTACCAATACGCAATGGTAGGGGAGTTGATACCATTTTATATGAGTGAATGCATATATATATTTGTTCATCATTCAAAGGACTTATTTGTAATAATTTTCCTTTATTCATTTTGTCTTCTTTATCTTTTTTTATAAACTTAGTCAATCTATGGATAAAATATGATAAAGGCCAATATTAGTAGGACACTAAATCCATTGTTACGCTTTCACATCAAAGTGAGATATAGTACTTAATTTTTCTTTTATTTAATGCCTATTGGTGTTCCAAGAGTACCTTTTCGAAGTCCTGGAGAGGAAGATGCATTGTGGATTGACATATAGTGCGACTTGTCAGATATATTGGGTCATATGGTATTTCCCCATTCTCTTCCCCGATCGAGATATCCTCCCCTTCGCCCAAGAAAGATTGATTGAATTATCAAAAATTTGGAGCGTGAAGTTCAATTAGATCCATTTTTTCGGGAGGGTATACAGATTAATATTATCAATTAGAATAATTTATGGTTATCTTGGTTAGGCCAATAAAATGAAGTATCCAGGCTCCGTTTAGAAAAAAACCGGTAAAAAATCTATTTATGATTACTATTTCTATCATATTCTATTTCTTTATATATTTATAATAGAAGTGATCTCAAACTGTTAATCAATCGAGTAATATGATGAATGCATTGAATATCTGTTGTAAGACATGAAATAAATTGTAAAAAGGAAGTCGTAGCAAAAGGACGTGGTATTGGGGCATTTGTCATATATGTGCAAATCCAAATCGGGCGGATCTTTACTCGGAGTAGAGCATAAACCTAAAAAAATTGAAGAAGCCCATTCAGGAACAAGAAAATTACATCGCGATTGAGATTGTATCTCGATGAAACAATACATCAATGAAAAGTTAGTTAGATAAATTTAGTAATTTTTTTTTATAGATAAACAAAACAGGCCAAAACCCATCTTTTTTGAAAAATGAAAGAAAAGCCCCTTTTTATAAGTTAAAAGCCTGGTATGAAAAAAAAAAAAAAAAAATAAAAGAAAGCGCTAGAATCTACATCTACACATTGATTCTTTTTTTTTTCGTTATTTTTGTTGAACCGTATGCATCAAAAGGTGCATGTACGGTTTCTAAGGGATACAACTTTATCCCAATCAACCGACTTTATCGAGAACGATTACTTTTTTTAGGCCAAGGGGTTGATAACGAGATCTCGAATCAACTTATTGGTCTTATGGTATATCTCAGTATAGAGGATGATACCAAAGATCTATATTTCTTTATAAATTCTCCTGGCGGATGGGTAATACCCGGAGTAGCTATTTATGATACTATGCAATTTGTGCGACCAGATATACAGACAATATGCATGGGATTAGCCGCTTCAATGGGATCTTTTATTCTGGTCGGAGGAGAAATTACCAAACGTCTAGCATTCCCTCACGCTTGGCGCCAATGAGTTTTTTATTTGATTTGAGAGAAAAAAGAAGACTATGCCTTCGCGCTATATGAAATATGAATATTAAGTAATAATAGCATGGCACTTCGAATTCGATATGATAAATTTTTTTAACCCTTAAATTATGTATCGAAAGAGTAGTATGAGATAAAAGGTATTTCCGATTTTATCTAATCTATCGGGAGGCCTATTTCAGCGTCACAAACTTTTTTGTTTTCACGCCGGGAGGCTCTTAACAATATTTAGGTTATGAAAGAATATGAAAATAAAAAAAATCTTGTTTTTTTATTTGAAAAAAAAAAAAAAAAAGAAACTTTGGGATTGCTAAATAACAGACGAAATAAATATATAAAGCAACGGAGCCATCATAGTATTTTTGAACTACTCCAAAAACAAAAAGAAGGGTGGTTATTGGATCATTTACCAACCCGAGTCTGATAGACCCTATATTTAATTTATTTGATATTTAAGTAAGGTAAAAACGAATTCCATTATAGAGCCGTATGCAATGCGTAAAAGATGCCTGTACGGTTGTTCAATTATATATTTTATTATTCCACCTTATCATCATGCGAGATAGAATAAACATTTATTATGTTATATCATCAGGGTAATGATCCATCAACCTGCTAGTTCTTTTTATGAGGCACAGACGGGAGAATTTATCTTGGAAGCGGAAGAACTTTTGAAGCTGCGCGAAACCATCACAAGGGTTTATGTACAAAGGACAGGCAAACCCTTATGGGTTGTATCCGAAGATATGGAAAGAGATGTTTTTATGTCAGCAACAGAAGCCCAAGCTCATGGAATTGTTGATCTTGTAGCGACTGAATAAAAAAGAAAAAATAACAAAAATTTCAGACGAATTGGTGATTTGAGATTTTATCTTCTTACCGGATTTAATATTCTATTCATTAATCTATTAATATAGAAATAAAATAATTCATAATCATCCGGTTAAGATCGATCTAAACCAGCCCATTATGTATATGATTCAATATGCCAACTATTAAACAACTTATTAGAAACACAAGACAGCCAATCAGAAATGTCACGAAATCCCCCGCTCTTGGGGGATGTCCTCAGCGACGAGGAACATGTACTAGGGTGTATGTGCGACTCGTTCAGATCATGGGCTAGGACAAAAGAAAGAAAACAATTGATCCAGTATCAACGATCAGTACCAGTGAATAGACTAGAATGGAAGAACTCCATTCAATATCTAAAAATAAAAAAGATCTATCCTTCTATTGTGGTATCAAATGTATGGTTTCCGTTGGTGCAAATCCAATCAACTCCGTTTTAAATTTAAGATGAGAAAGAATTCTCCATTGATAGCAAATGATATCCATTAAGCAGGGGAAATACTATTTTAAAAAGCAGAAAAATTATGCCTTACTCTTGCAAGAACGGACTAACAGGGTCAGCTACTCAGCTAATCTTCATAATTAAATACCGTTACTGTATAAGTAGATCTCATTGTGAAAGACCTCGTACTGGATAATTATGGGTAGAGCCAAAGAGTGTGAACTGTACAAGTTAACAATAACATTGATTAAATGAAAGAAGGGCTCCGGTGTATAGAGAGGACCTCACCGTTTAAGAAGTAACCATAGAAACGATGGAACCCACTATTTATATTTACTACTTTTATGTGTTTTTGATACCTAATATCAATACAATTTTTTCTAGGCATTTCACCTAGAAAAAAAAAAAAAAAAAAATCGTGGTCGGGAAGGTTATAGTAGCAAAAGCCATTGGAATTAAAATTTTATACATTGGAAGAATCCGTTTTGTTATTAATAGACTAGGATACGGGAAGGGAATAACTGAAAGAAAGGAAATCGATTAGTTATTCATCAAAGTTTCATTTATTCAATGACCAGAATTAAACGAGGGTATATAGCTCGAAGACGTAGAACAAAAATTCGTTTATTTGCATCAACCTTTCGAGGGGCTCATTCAAGACTTACTCGTACTATTACTCAACAGAAAATAAGAGCTTTGGTTTCGGCTCATCGGGATAGAGGTAGACAAAAGAGAGATTTTCGTCGGTTGTGGATCACTCGGATAAATGCAGTAATTCGCGAGAATAAAGTATACTTCAGTTATAGTAAATTTATACACAATCTGTACAAGAGACAGTTACTTCTTAATCGTAAAATACTTGCACAAATAGCTATATTAAATAAGAGTTGTCTTTATATGATTTCCAATGAGATCATAAAATAAAGAGATTGGAAGGAATCCGTTGGAATAGTTTAAATGGAGTTCCCTGGAGAATGAACTCTGGGAAGGTAGAGTAGAAATTAGTATGATAAAATATGATAAAGTCATCAAAATGAAGAAAGACGTTAAATAAAAAAGATTTATTCCTCTTCTCCCATTTTTTTTCTTACGACAGGACATTTCGATTTTACGATTTTTCGAACAAAAAAAAAAAAGTCAATCCGCATTTGAGTTTGGATTGGAATTTTATTTTGATTCAATTCAATTGAAGAGTCAACCTATTTTTTTCTGGTTCTAAGACCAGCAGCTCTAGCGGTTGACTCGCTTCTTTCAAATTGTTTCTCATTATTAAGAAAAGGTAACGGAGATAAAATACGAGCTTGTTTTATAGCAATAGTAATTAATCGTTGTTGTTTTAAGGTCAATCTATTCACCCGTCTAGATAATATTTTTCCTTGTTCGCTAATAAATCGACTAATTAAACTCATGTTTCTATAATCAATTCGATCCCCCGATTGGATCGGAGGCAAACGCCTACGAAAAGATCGCTTAGATTTAAGAAAGATTCGCTTGGATTTATCCATGGTTTGTTTATTCCTTATCCTGAAAATCCCAATCCTATTTCTTAATTCTATATCATCTTTGATCCGATCGAAATAGGATTTGGTTTGTTTATATTTATTTGTTTCTATTTAAATAAATTAAAAAATAAATTATATATATATATTGTTATATATAATATGTAATTTTTCATCTTCCTTGGAAGACTGACACACGAGCGATCGGTTCGATCTATTTCTTTATCTCCCCATGAATCGTATGTTTGTAACAACAGGGACAGAATTTTCTCAATTCCAATCGACTAGGCGTATTGTGTCGATTCTTTTGAGTAATATATCTGGAAATGCCCATTGATTCCTTATTAACACGATTTCGAACACAACTGGTACATTCCAAAATAACCGTTACTCGGACATCTTTACCCTTAGCCATGAACCTCCTTTGGTTTTTGATTCACTCAATTCTTTAATTTTCCGACCCGAAGCAAGGAAGAAGAAAGGACACAAAAATAGAAGCAGGTAACTCGAAATCAAATTATGAAATAAATATTTTGTTGCAATCAATATAGTAATAAATAATAAGTAATATAATGATTTCTAACTATATTTATAATTTTTAATTGCCAATTGCCGTCCAGTATTTCATTTTCAGTTAAGTATCTTGTATGATATTGTTGCCCCAACCACCGCATTTCCGTTCTATTATTAATATTAATTTAATTTGAGCCTGAGCCCGAGTTCATAGTTTCACTGAGGGTGAAACCGCTTTTTCTTTGTTTTTTTTTTTTTTTAGAAAGAATAAGTAAAAAAAGAAAAAAAGAAAAAACAAAGAAAAAAAGGAGGGAGGGGTAGGGATTAGTTACAGATATTTGATTGTATCTCTAATCTTCTTCCCCCTTCCCATATCAATAGCTAGAATGAAAAAAAGGGGAATATCAACGCATCCGGAAAAAAACGATTGATCTCTATCAATAAACCTGCTAAAGACCCGAACCATAGAGTACTTACTACCGGTGCCACGGAGAGATATGTTTTTAGATCTCGCATTTTAAAAACTCCTCTTTCTGTATTCGTTATTGTAATTTTATTGTAATTTGTAATACCTAATGGTAATACATATATGACCGTATGTGTATATGTAGTTAATGACTTACCACTTGTACGCGGAGTTCCTAATTCAAATTGAAATGTACAAAATAGATATTTATTTAAAGAAAAAAATACGTCCATTTCCGCCTTAAATTCCTAAAAAATATTAATTTTTTGTGGTAGATTTCATATTTATTTCATACTTTATATAAGTCTTTTACCATATTATATGTTTGTTATATGATATATGAGACCAAAAGGAAGAAGGAAGAAATGATAAGAGAGTTTGTGTATATCAATGTAGGAAATAAAGATGTGGAAAACAAGGCAGGGATTCTCTACAATGACACTGTAGACCAATTGAAAGGGATGTAGCGCAGTTTGGTAGC